TTTCTACGATTCATTGGAACAAAAAAGGCCCAGCGAGGTACTGACCAGGCCGGGCTGTGGAATTAAAAAAAGCTCTTGGAGACGAAATCAAAGAGGTACTTTTATTATATATTAAATTATATAGTTTATATAGTAGTAATATATAATTTATTACTTATAATATATAATTTATTACTTATAATATATAATTATAGAATTATAATTTATATTCATTGGAATAGTAGATTGGAGATATCTCTTTCGAGCCCTTACTTTATCTCAATGGAATTACTTTTAATTTCTATATTTTTTAATATTTTTTATATTTTATATGTCTAGATACTATATAATTATATATAATAAAAATAATATAAAAAATAAAAATAAGAGGTATAAAAGAAAGAAAGACTCTTTTTTCAAACCTTACTTTTTGTGTAATGTAACATAGTAATTATCCTTTTTCGATTGGGGGAGATGGCTGAGTGGACTAAAGCGTCGGATTGCTAATCCGTTGTACGGGTTTTTCGTACCGAGGGTTCGAATCCCTCTCTTTCCGCTTTTGTTAATGACGTGGTATTTTTTATTTCTCTTTCAATTTCGACGAGTCTTTTTTTTTATTTAATAGTTAAAGATGTGGAATAGATAAAATCCTAAGAACATTTAAAAATCGAGCAAGGAAAACAAAAACTTTATTTTTTATTCTTCACGTCCAGGATTACGTCCTGGATCATTAGATAGGAATCCGAAGATAAAGAGAGAAACAAAGAATATCACTACTGTGTAAACAAATAGTTTGAGAGTAAGCATTACACAATCTCCAAGATCATTTTTTTGGAAAAAAAGAGAATAGATTCTCCATTTTTATACCACATATACCTCATTTTGACACCAAAAATGGTTTTTATAAAGCTAGAAATAGAAGAAATAGAAAAGAATTTTCATAAATTCATTTGTAATGTAATATGAGTCAAGTCTTTCATTAACAAAATTTTTTGCATACCCACAATATCTAATTGTGGGGGACTCTAATAGGTTCTTTCAATGTAAAAAAAGGGTCCGAATTAGCAAATGGGGTGATCTCCAGACTTATCGTGGCGATACAAGAATTTCAATATTTGAATTGAAGCTTTATACTATAAGACTTATCTGATCTTATCAATTGTTAGAATCTTTTTTTTATAATAAATCATGAATTTTTCTAGGACAGTATTCAAAATCTCATCGAAAACTTACAGCAGCTTGCCAAACAAAAGCTAAGAGAAAAAATAGCACAGGTATTACTGGCATAAAATCTACGATTGGATTCAAAAAAGCGTAGGCTTCAGGCAATTTGGCGAAGAAAAAACTATTTGAAGAAAGAGTAGAATTAAACCAGATACAGATCAAACTAAAGATATTAAGCATAACAAACGTTTTGTTTTTTTGTTTTGTTCTTGAAGATAATTGTATTTATTTTGATTGAGTTATTAATATGAGTTATTGTTATTAATAATATAAAATTAATAATTTAATAAATTTAATAATATAATGTTATTTTTTTTTTTTAAGTTTAAGTTATATAAAAAAATGAGTAAAAATTAAAAAAAAAAAATAAGGTAGACCAAAAAACTTTTCTTTGATTTGAACTAACTCAACCAAAAATACTTCAATTCTCAAATTAAAAGAGAATAGAAGAAATCATACTTTCATACAATATCTTAATTGAATTATATGTAATGATCAATAAATTTGATCAATAAATTTCGTTTAATTCTCTATCTACTATATCTAAATGTATCAAAATCCTAGTAACAATCTATTCTATAGATATTTAGACTATAATTGACGAACAACTAATAAGAATATTAGTGTTTATTAATGTCGAATATAAATATAAAATGGGGCGTGGCCAAGTGGTAAGGCAACGGGTTTTGGTCCCGGTATTCGGAGGTTCGAATCCTTCCGTCCCAGAGCATACCTATTATATATATCATATCGGATTATATATATCGTATCATAATACCGATTTTATATCAGAATAAAAGATTGTCTTTTTTTTTATTAAGAGTATAATAATATTGGATAGAATATGATTCTTTTTTCTTATAATGATTAATTCTTATCTGAATTATATCTTTTTCACAAATTTAATCGTGTTCAAATAACACCAAATAATACACAGATGTAATTGAATCTATTTGTATCCAAGTAAGATGGGAACATAGATTAAAAGAAAAGAGTTTTTATTATAATATAATATTAATATAAGATTATAATATAAAAAAAAAGATCCGGGGACGGGCTTTTCATTCTATGTCCATACCTTTCATATTTCAATTAGTTACTCATAAAAAAAAAAAAGCCTTACTTCTTATATCCATTGGAATTTTCAATGATGCATTCTAAATATAAATGCGAAAGCCTCTCTTTCTTTTTTCCCTATACTTTAACTTTAAATGGTGGTGCAGTCTGATTATTGATTTTCTGTGGATTTCTAAATTATAAACGCGGGTGTTCGTTTGATATTGGGGTACTAATTAACTTCAATCAATAATCAATAGGATTAACTGGTTTAAAGTAAAAAAAAAATAGGAGCAATGACTTAATCCGGACTTGTTTTAACTTGCATTTATACAAAATAGTCTAGCACTCCCTAAACTACATATAATATAGGATTCTTTTTTGATTTATGATTCATCATCTTCATAGAATTGACGGAGTAGATAGGAGTTAATCGTCAACGAAAAAAAAAAATACCAATTTCAATGTCTGCGTCTGTCCGAGTATCATTAAAAAACAATCAAGTTACATACATAACATATGTATTTTCTTTGAACCTCGTTTTTAAGTATTTTGTGGTTTCTCTAATTCTAATGAATAATTGTAAATCTATGTAACAATTGAGACAAAATCTATTATCTTATTCACTTTACCTTATTACATTACCTTAGGTAAAAATTGCAGAAAGATTATTGAATTTTTCAGGTCAAATAAACTACGCAGAAAATGAGGAAATGCTTATATGTATGTCTTGTTATCGTTCTATTTCATTGAAAACTTTATTTTATTTCGATAATTACTTTCAGAAACATTTGTTTAGTCTATATGATAGATATGGGGATCTCCTAGTTCTTTTCTTTCGATTATGATTTATCAAAAATAATAACAACCCCAATCCTCCCTTACATCAGTCTTTATTCCCCACCCCATTAAATTAAAAAAAAAAATAGATATATTATATGGGGTAAATTGAATTCTTGTTGAGACTTCTTCAGAAACTACCCATTCATAAAAGTATAGATTACTATGTATCGACCGAACCAATGATTATTCATGATTTCATAATTGAATCAATTACATACTGGTTACAGCAACCTACTAGAGAAATGTTATGGTAAAACTTCGTTTAAAACGATGTGGTAGAAAGCAACGTGCGACTTGAAGGATATGGTCGGTTGTGGATTCTTACATCCACCATTTTTTTATATTAATTATATAGGAATGAGGGTGCTCTTGGCTCGACATCGTTTGTTCTGTTCCACTGGAAAAACCTCATTTTTTGAGGGTTGCGATGTAAATAGTACATGATCATGATGGAGCTCGAGTAAAAAGTATTGATTCATTTTTTAGGGACATGGATCTAGGGTTAGTGTTAATTAATAAGTTGAAACAACTTCGTAAGTATATTTTCGATATAGAAATCGAAAGGATCCAATTCTAACAAGTTTAAAATTCATAACGAAAATTTATTGGAATTGGTAAAACTCTTTCGATCAAAAGTGTATCACATGGGAATCAACCATTTGTATGATTCTTTGATAGAAAGAAATTGCAAAAATGGTATGTTGCTGCCATTTTTTTAAATGATTAAAGATCACCGAAGTAATGTCTAAACCCAACGATTCAAGGCAACGATAAAGAATCCTGGAACAAGTAAATACCGTTTTCAGTTGTCTCAAAAAATAGATCATAATGAAGAATCAAAATAAATTATAAAGGAGACAGACAAAAAATGTGTGGTTAAAGACCGCTCAATAAAGGAAATGCCTAAAGGTTTTCCTTTGGATTATTTGAGAGTTATCCAACTTGAGTTAGGAGGATGTGAATACGAATGATTTTTTTCTTTTTCGGGCAAGAATAAGAAAAAGTACTTAAATCATAGTTTAATTGATTTGATGATTTGATGGATCTATTTGACATTAATTATAAATTCTATATATAGACATAATTTCTAATTTTCTTGAGCCGTACGAGGAGAAAACTTCTTATACGTTTCTAGGGGGGGTATTATTCATCTACATCTATCCCAATGGGCGGTTTATCGAATCGTTGCAATTGATGTTCGATCCAGAAGAGAAGGAAGAGATCTTCGGAAAGTGGGTTTTTATGATCCGATAAAGAATCAAACTTATTTAAATGTTCCTGCTATTCTATATTTCCTTGAAAAGGGCGCTCAACCTACGGGAACTGTTCATGACATTTCAAAGAAGGCGGGAGTTTTTATGGACCTTTCTCTTAATTAACAGATTACATTAAATTAATGAAATACAATAAATAAAAAAAGGGGGGGGGGGGTGACTTGTATATAACTTTGTATAACCCTTTCTATACAACCCCCCCTCTTTTGCTCTATTCCTACTCAATTTATTATTACTACCATAAGATGTCGTCGTCTATAACGACAAAAATTTCTTTTTATTTTAGTGAGATAAATTCATATAAGACAGATAGATAGAAAAAAGATTAAGTGATGAAATAAATGAATGAAATAGTTGGATCTATAAATATCAAATTTTACATTATCGCTAATTCAATAATGGTTTGTTTTTCGTTTAAACTTTCACTTTTTTTTTATTTATTTTATTTGTTCATAAAAAAAAACATGGGATTTAAGCTTACCTTTTTTACTTATATTGATTGCGTAAACCCAATCAAGATTTTTTTATACTTCTCTCCGAATTTTTTTTACGCCTATACCTTTTTGTATTTATCTTTATTAAATATGTAGTGCTAATTCAATAGTTTTTTTTATTTTTAATTTC